CCCGCTTACTTATGTCTAGTATCTAGTCCACTTTCATTCGATTCGAATAGAAAACACTATTGATGCGTTTTATTACATTGAAATGTGATAATAGTAACTATAGTAAGACCACCCCAATTTAATTTGGATTAAAAAAACAAAGTCAAACAGTCTTCTTCACAATCTACAGACTATGACTAGGAATTCGGTACAAGGAATTCCCGGCATCTCGTAGAAAAAAACGAGTATAAATAAGCAAAAGGCTTTTCATAATGTAATTTTTTTATCAAATAGAATTGTCAAAAAGAATTTTGTTATTTTTACCTACGTCTTACGTTATGAGCGCAATGTTGATAAATCCGCGAATCTAGAAATTCATTTCTGACAATTGAACCTTCTCGAACTGTTTCTTTTTAAGAACCAAAAAGATTTGTGCCAAAATAACAGATGCCAAGAAGAACAAAAGGCCTTGGACACGTAAGGGATCTTGAAGTACTATTTCCGCATCTCCCTGACCAAATCCGCCCGCATTAGGATTACTTGTCAATGGTTGATCCAATTTGATAGATTCGCCTTCTGAAACAAGAAGTTCTGGCCCCGGAGGGATAATATCAACCACTTGACGTCCATCCAATGCATCCGCTATGGTTATCTCGTAACCCCCCTTTTCTTTTCGTATTATTTTACCTACTATACCTGCTGCTGTAGCATTATAAACTGTATTGTTACTCTTGCTCCCGTCGGGATAAATCTGACCCCTTCCCCTGTTTCCGCCTACATATATAGGATATTTTAAGAAGTGAACCTCTTTCTTAGTAGCGGGGTCCGGGGAAAGGATAGGAAAAGTGATTTCACTATATTTCTGACCAGGAACAGGGCCTATCACAAGAATATTTTTTTTATTGGGGCGATAGCTCTGAAAAGACAGATTGCCTATCTTTTCTTTCATCTCGGGAGAAATGCGATCGGCAGGAGCTAATTCAAAACCCTCCGGTAAAATAAGAACAGCCCCTACATTCAAAGCACCTTTTTTACCATTAGCAAGAACTTGTTTGAGTTGCATATCATAAGGGATTCGAACAACCGCTTCAAATACAGTATCTGGAAGTACCGCTTGCGGAACTTCAATATCCACGGGCTTATTAGCTAAATGGCAATTGGCACATACAATACGTCCAGTCGCTTCTCGAGGATTTTCATAACCCTGCTGTGCAAAAATGGGATATGCACTTGAAATGGATGTCCGAGTTATGATATATATCATAAGCGATACGGAAATGGATCGAGTTATTTGTTTCTTTATCCAAGAAAGAGTCTTTCTAGTTTGCATGGTCCAACCATTGATCCCGAAAATTGATACAATAAATTTGGTAGGTCGCTAATCTAGTTCCCTATCCGCGATTCTGCTATTTACTGGAAGAATTTTACTGGAATAAAATTATAAAATTACTATTTTATATATAAAATATATATATATAATAAATCTTTGGGCTGGGCAGAAATATAAAGAGTAAGTATGATTTTCCATCCTTTGCTTATGTACAACTACAAAGTAAGCAACATTAGAATGGAATTGGATTAATATCAGTGGATCCTTTTTTAATCATTCATTGAATGATAAATCACTACAAGTGACGGAGAAACACGATTTAAATAACGAAAAATCCAAAATTTAAAAATTGTATCTAGAATGACTGGAAAAGTAGAAACAAGACCAGATACAATTTGATCATTATGAACAAATCCAAAATCTTTGTAGACAGAGCCAATCATTAGTTCCCAACCATGGGGCGAATGGAATCCGATACATAAATCGGTTAATAAAAGAATAGAAAAGGCTTTTATTGTGTCACTTAAATTATAGAGGAATTCCCGAGCCCAAGAGTTAAGAATAACAAGTTCTTCATTACCCAAAACAGAATAACCGCTTAGAATAACGAAACAGATTAGATTTGTCGAGAAGTGCAAAATCGTGTGGATACGATCCTCGTTGTGTATCTTGATTAATTGGATCGTTTCTTTATGGATTCCTATACGAAGGTTTTGTACATGTGTCTCCGAGTATTCCTTGATCATTTCCTCCAATAGAAGGATTTCCTCTAATTCGATGAATTTTTCTAGAATATTCTTTTCTTGAATATCATTCAAAAAAATTGCGGATTGCCTAGTATTCCACCAATAAGTAATCCAAGATTCCAGACTTTTCTTAAATAAGAGAGAAATCCACCAGGGCAAAAATACTATAGATGCAAGATATAAAAGAGGAGTGAGTGCTTTCTTTTTTGCCATTTTTCATTTCATCTATTCATTTTTAATGAACCGCCCTCATTAGTTAACTCTACGCGATTCAATATTTCTCTCATGCATTAGTTCTATTATTACTACAAGGTATCGAACCTATGAATCTATTCACTATTTTTTATTTATGATTTCGCAGTTAGTCTTTGAATGTAGAAAGAATACAGAAATAGATTAAGAATCCACTTCGAATTCGAATGAAGAAATAATCAACAAAAAAAGATTGTTTCTAGATATCACAATTGGTCAAATTCGAAGCAAGTATCCCCTTTCGGTGAATGCCCGAAAGAACCGCTTTATTTAAGTAATGAATATGAATATTCTTTTCTATCATTATAGAAAAAGATCCTCTATTTTGAAAAATTTTCACTGACTCCTCAGAGTACGGAATAAAAAAAGGAGGGAAATTTCTGAAGAATATTGTGATGATCAAAAATGAGTGGCAAAACAATACAGAAATGGGCCAGTTATCATTATAAGATAGCTGTTTGGTCATTAAGGAACACAAAAGAAAGTATAAAAAGAAACGTCGATTGACAAAAAAGAAAGAATTTCCAAAATAGGATCTATCGGAATCTAAACTATCAATTCCAACGAATATTGGACTCAAAAAAAAAGAAAAATTTCGGTATTTCGAATTTGATATAAAATAGAAAAGATGAATCTATTTTTCGATTTGTTACTTATTTTGTTATTGAATCGAGTTGTGTAGATTTCCATACACATCACATAAAAGACCACAAAAAGAGTTTTGTTTTATAGTTCTTACGTATACGTCTTCTTTGACTCGAATGAGCGTTATGAAGAAACTTCGGTTAAGTTATGTTATAGAAAAAGGAGGGGATTCTTGAGTTTTTCCTTCCTGCTGAGAAAGCATTCATTCTCTCAGCGCATTTTTTCTCAAAAAACTTCAATCGGTACACGCAAGAAATAGGCCAATTCGGCAGCTTTTTGCTCAATTTCCCGCGGAGTAACATTCTCATCAGTACGAGTCAAGGGAATGGCCCCCTGACCTCTGATGTCCATATAAAGGACACGGCGAGCATAAATACCCTCTTTAACTTCTATTCTGACGGACTGAATATCCTTTATAAGGAATCGGAGGAAGATGCGACGATTTTTTCCAGGGAATCCCCAACGAAAAATACACACCATTCCTTCTTTTCTATCGAATCGATCATAACCGCCCCCTACATTCCACGAAATTGTGCACCACAAATAGGAGCTAATAAAGAGACCCGCGATCCCATAGAAAGACATCACAATCCCTTGTGGAAAAAAAAGGATTTGCTGAGACGGAAATAAAGATATCAAGTTTCTACCAAGATAACTGGAAGTTCCAACCAATAAGAATCCTAATGAACCTAAAAAAAGGATAACGGCCCAGCAGAAATTACTTGTTTTTCGCGACCCCGTTATAGGTTCTATCCATATATGTTCTGATCGACAACTCATACTTGATCCGGTTTGTTTCGTTTTATTGGAATTGAGAGAATACCCCAGACTTACTCTTTTTGTTTCCGAAATAACTCTCATCAACTAGTAATAGTTTGCTGTGAACCTTTAAGAGTCATTTATCAAATCAAATTGGTTAGATCTAACATAAAAACATACCCTTCGTATAATCCCATGGATATACATATAGATACACCGCCTTTACATTTCAGCCATCCGGCGATCCTGATAGTTTTGCAAATAGATAGAATTCCTTTACCCATAGATCATCTTTCTACAGGCCTAAGAGTCCCTCCTTTATGTTCGGCAGAAGCCACCTGTTATAACTTATTCCACTCAAATAAATAGATATCTGTGTTATGATACAAATACAAGTCTAAGTTTTGAAAAAAAAATGGATGAGAGTTGGGCCCATCAGATCTAAACAGTCGTATTTTTTTGAACATGAAGAGATAAAGAAGCCATTGCCATTGCCGGAAATACTAGGCCCACTAAAGGTACCAAAACAGAGGGAAAGTCGAAAGTTGTCATAGAAAGGATACCTCAATTTACTATTTGTACCTGTTATTTTTATTTATAAAGATAAAGAATAAAGATATAAAGACTTATAATAGAATATAATAGAATAATAATTCTAATAATAATTAATAATTCTAATTATTATATAGATTCTATTAATTATATTCATATCATATTTTTATTAAATTCAAATTTGAATTAGTATAAATCTATAAGTATCTATCTAAGTGAGTATAGAATGGACTTAGTCATCTTTGCTACAAAAAAAAAAGGAACTTAATGCTCTATTCTACTTGATTTCATTTTGCTTCAAAGGAAAGAAAGCGTGGAGCTGAAATAACTCACTCAGAACGCTTTTTAAAGGATTACGTGGTACGATTAGATCGAATAAGCCCTTCTGGAATAAATATTCAGCCGCTTGGGAACCTTCAGGTACTGTTTTATTCAATGTTTGTTCAATGACTCTTTTACCCGCAAAAGCAATGTAGGCATTGGGTTCGGCAATAATGATATCCCCCAACATACCAAAACTAGCAGTCACCCCACCTGTAGTAGGAGATGTAAGGATTGGTACATAGAATAACTTTTTAGTTGATTGATAATCATATAAAGCAGAAGATATTTTAGCCATTTGCATCAAGCTCAAACTACCTTCTTGCATACGCGCCCCCCCGGAAGCACACACTATAATAAGAGGGAGACTTTTTTGAGTAGCGTACTCAATCAAACGGGTTATTTTCTCCCCGACC